CATAGTGGTAGAAAGAGTACCATGTTGCGTCTAGACTTCAAACGGTTTGCTTTAACCATCTTAACAGCCCCACATTATTGGTTGCTAGAGAATCAAAGTGGATTTACCAATTAATCACGAAATGCTGTGGTTCTTGCATATAATTTCTTAAGAAAAGTAATTCGCGAGATCATGCACCTTTCTTTCCTAGTTATAATGGAAAAAGGTACAGCTGATTGGATCCAGCCTATTCTTGAAATAAACAACTCACACACACTCCCTTTCCAAAAAAGATCAATACACCAATCACTACACTTAGATTTATTGGATTTGTTGCTAAAATATCGGTATTCAATCCGAAACTCCCGGCAGATGGCCAGTAGCCCAAAGAAACGAAAGAATCGGTTACATTTTTCATATAATCTCCTCTTATAGATAGACTAAAAAATTAGATAGACTCAAAAATTGACAAGAGTTCTTTTTCTATCGCCTTGCCCCCCTTTTTTATTCTTTTTTGAAATTCGAGTCAAAAAATCTTCGAGTTATAAAGTATGAACTAATGCTTGATTGTTGTAACACCTCATAAAAAGAATTTCCCTTGGACTACGAACGGGAAGGATGAAAGCGAGTCGGTATACTAATTCCTCATCTTCAAATCAGCCCTTCCCGTAAGTTATTTTCTCAACCAATACCGATAAGGATAAGATTAAACAAAAGGATTCGCAAATAAAAGTGCTAGTGCTACAACCAACCCATAAATAGTTAAAGCTTCCATAAAAGCTAAACTAAGCAATAGAGTACCTCGTATTTTTCCCTCTGCCTCGGGCTGTCTCGCGATACCCTCTACGGCTTGACCCGCAGCAGTCCCTTGACCAACTCCAGGTCCAATAGAAGCAAGCCCTACAGCCAATCCAGCAGCAATAACGGAAGCAGCAGAAATCAGTGGATTCATGATAAATTCCTCGTACCAATAAAAAGAAATGGTTAATGATACAATCAACCAATGAATTAAATTAGGACTTAATTTCGATAGGATTCATCCAGTCGAAGTAACTAAGAACTTCGAATTTAAGGAATTTAAGTAAGAATACTATTGAATCATCAGAACTACTTCGATATATCTTTTTCGTTTCTATCCACAGAGTTTTTGTGAATCGATAGAACTCTAGTTTTTCCATTTCTTGGTTCCGAACTGTTATTTCAATTCTTACGTTTTTTCTTGATTTCATCTCTTTTTTTCAACCAATTCACAGCCACAAGGATATTAAAGGACTTCTATTGGACCCCAACACACAGTGTTGGGGCAAATGAAATATTTCTTTAGTTCATATATAACTAGCAATATCTAATATCACATATACATGTCTTTCTTCCAGAACGTAAACCATTAGATTCAACCGGATTTGAGAATCAATCCATTAATCCCATTTTTGAAAATTCTTTTTTCCCTTCCGTTTTGTTTATCATTATGCCAACGGAATACAATCTAAATGAGTAAATGAAATTGATTAGCGCCGATTTTATTGTAGAGAAATAGATTATTTGATTGATCTAAGTTCATGCAATTTATTATTTTTAAATATTTTCTTTTGGTCAATTGTTGAATAAAATCAACTGTAACATTGTAAAGTAGAATCCTTTCTCCTGTTTTTTATTTAATCACACGCCGTAAACATATATCTTATTCAAATTATGATTTGAATAAGAAGGTTGACTGACCAATAGAATAGAAACTCAATATTCGTCGAAGAAAGGTAGGATATTAAGTGGACGAAAGGATAATTTTAGGAAAAAGATCTTTTAGATCTCTTTCCCTTTTTTTTACAACTCTCTAATATCCTAATTTTTTGTTTTTGTTCCTATTTCTTTCTATCGTATATAGAGTCTTGTATATTTCTATTCTTTAAGTAAATCATCTTGAGCCACATATGCATTGCTTTGCACTAAGCGAAAAAAACTATTTCAATGATGGCCCTCCATAGATTCACCTATATAAGCCGCGGCTAAAGTTGCAAAAATAAGAGCTTGAATACCACTCGTAAATAATCCAAGGAACATGACAGGGATAGGAACCACTAAAGGTACTAAAGAAACAAGAACAACAACTACTAATTCATCCGCTAAGATATTCCCGAAAAGTCGAAAACTAAGGGATAACGGCTTTGTGAAATCTTCTAAGATGTTAATGGGTAAAAGAATTGGGGTTGGTTGAATATATTTCCCAAAATAACTTAATCCCTTTTTGCTAAGACCTGCATAGAAATATGCCACTGACGTGAGTAAAGCCAAAGCAACAGTAGTATTTATATCATTCGTAGGTGCGGCTAACTCTCCATGAGGTAATTCTATGATTTTCCAGGGTAAAAGGGCTCCTGACCAATTAGAAACAAAAATAAATAAAAACATAGTTCCAATAAAAGGAACCCAGGGACCATATTCTTCTCCAATTTGAGTTTGACTCACATCTCGAATGAATTCAAGAACATATTCGAAGAAATTCTGACCCCCAGTCGGAATGGTTTGTGGGTTCCGAACAGCTATAGTAACTGAACCTAATAAGATGGCAATTACAACCCAAGAAGTAATAAGTACTTGGCCGTGTACTTGAAAACCCCCTATTTGCCAATAGAAATGTTGGCCTACTTCCACACCGGATATATCATATAACCCCTTTAGTGGGTTGATGGAACATGATAGTACATTCATATTGCCCTCTGAAAAAAATCGAACTTTAAAAAAAAATTATTTTGATTCAACCATCTCTTTGTCTACTTGAAATCGGATATTTTGAATACCAACTCCTATTTTTAATACTAACTAATCACATAATATCCCCAGTTATTTTTATCTATTTTAAAAAATTCATAAATAATAACCGATTCCATAAATCTATCCGATTTTCGAAGGAAAAGTTATTTAGCTTATTATTAATCAAGGATTTCTTATATAGCTAGAACGGCCCTCACTAATTGCGAATACTAATTTATTAAGAATTAAGCGGATTGAAGATATAGCGTCATCGTTCGCTGGAATCGAAATATCTGAAAGATCAGGGTCACAATTTGTATCGATTAAACAAATTGTTGGAATTCCCAAAGTGATACACTCTCGCAGGGCCGTAGATTCTTCATGCTGATCAATGATGATTACAATATCGGGTAACCCTGTCATATATTTAATCCCGCCCAGATATGTTTGTAGGCGAGATAATTGTCTTTTCACCACAGCCGCATCTCTTTTCGGAAGACGATCGAGTCTTCCCGTTTTTTGTTCCATTCTCAAGTCCCTGAACTTATGAAGTCTCGTTTCTGTAGTAGACCAATTCGTTAACATCCCGCCGAGCCATTTTTTATTAACACAATGACACCGGGCTTTTATTGCAGCCCATGCTACTGAATCAGCTGCTTTATTTTTGGTACCAACAATCAAGAACTGCTTTCCCTTACTTGCTGCATCAAAAACCAAATCGCACGCTTCGGATAGAAAACGAGCAGTTTTGGTAAGATTTGTAATATGAATACCTTTACGCTTTGCAGAGATATAAGGTGCCATTTTAGGATTCCATTTCCTAGTACCATGGCCAAAATGAACTCCTGCCTCCAGCATCTCTTCCAAGTTGATGTTCCAATATCTTCTTCTCATTTCTCCCCACACCCCCCCTTTTTTTTTTCAAAAAAAAGAGACGAGAAACCTCAAACTGAACTAAATAATTGTTCCGATGGAACCTTCTCTTCTACCGTAGATTGGCCGTAGATAGACGAATAAGCCATTAGTCTTTTCTATTGCCTTACTATTCAAATCAAATGACTGCACCAAATACATATCCAAATAGTCAAAAAGATGAATCGGCTTTTAACTTTTAGGAATCATTAAATCCTATAAATGATTGTTCTGGTCTATCATGGAAATTCTTTGAAAACAAAGAATCAAATAATTTTCTGTGGTGAAACAAAATATCTCTCATTTCCCCCTCGAATAGATTGTTTTTTTTTGTTTCCATTTCCAATAGGCTCTTGTTGTGTTGTTTTGAGGAGGGCACCAATCCTTTCAATCCTGTACCAACGGGTATCATACCCCCCAAAACAACGTTCTCTTTCAGGCCTTTCAACCAATCGATTCGACCCCGGAGAGCTGCTTTTGATAAAACTCGAGCAGTTTCTTGAAAACTTGCTTCAGATATAAAACTTTGAGTATTGAGAGACGCTCTTGTTATTCCCAATAAGAGGGCTCGGTAACAAACCGCTTCTTCCAACGCGCGTCCCATTCGTTCCGCCCGTAACAATCCAATTAGTTCTCCCGGTAAAAAAACATTAGACATTCCATCTTCTGAAACCAATACCTTTGATGTTATTTGACGTACAATAATTTCTATATGCCTATTATGAATCTGCACTCCTTGGGATCGATAAACCTTTTGGATCTTATTAACCAAAGAGATACGACTTTGCACTATAGTTAGCTCAGCACCAATCAAGAATGCCCACGGCATTCCAAGAATTCTTGTTATACGTTCGTTCCAACCCTCAACCCTCTTTTCTAGATTCATCGATATTGAATCAATCGAACGCACTTCTAACACCTGTTCTACTTTTGGGAGCCCCTGGGTTATATCACCAGATCTCGATTTTTCATATATAAATGTAATTAAAGTATCTCCTTCGTACAGGATTTCCCCATAGTGGCCATGAACAGTTGCTCCTGGAGTGGCCAAATAAGGCTTAGCTGATCGTATTACTACAGAGTCAACTTGAACAAGTATAACTTGACCCGATTTTAATTTTAGATGTGGTGCGTTTTTGACTATATATATATTTTCACAAATAAACTGTCCAAGACTCATTATTGTAGATTTTTCTTGACAATAATTGGGGTGGAGAAAATACGAATTCAAATTGAAAATAATGTTACTGCACGGACGGAGGTTATACATTTTTTCATTTTCATCGATTAAATAATATTTAAATTTAATTACTTGAAAAGTCTGTTTTAAATTGGCAAGTTGTAAATAGTTATTTACCAAG